AAATTTGTATCAAATTAGAACTAGTAACTAATCCCAACATGGAAGTACTGAAAAAACTCATATAGGCAAAAAATTTCAAATATCCTTGATCATGAGACATATAATTATCACTATAAATAAGAACCATAATTCCAACAGTAGTGATTAATATTAACATAATAGAAGTAAGTGGATCGATCAAATAGCCCAATTCTAAAGAAAAATCATTATTGATCACCCAAGACCATACATATTGATAGATAGAACTGCTATTTATTTGCTGAATAGATAGATCGATTGAAAAAATCATGACTATACTTAACAATAGAACACTATGAAAAGCCCACACACGACGAAGATTTTTTGTTGCCGCCGGAAAAAGAAGAAGCCCCACTCCTATTAACATAGGAACTGGAAGTGGAATGAAGGGTATGATCCACGCATATTGATATATATGTTCCATAAAAAAGTTTTTTATTCTTAATGAATTGTTTCCGATTCGTCGGATCTTACCTCTTTTGAAAGGAGTCAATAAAAAAATCAAGACATACACTACCTTAAAGAAAATGTTATATTCTTCCTTATTCTTTTTTTTTATTTTGAGTTTTTCCAAAATACTCCAAAAATATTCAAATAAAGAAATTCCAATTGGTCAAATAGTATCATCAAATTCATAGTAAAAGTGAATACTTAGTAAGATATTTATGAAGAGAGAGAAAATTGAAATTGTAATTTTTAGTACAATAATTTCTATCCATAGAGCAAGAATAAAGAATTACACCAAAACTGATAATCACTCATAGGATTAACTAAGGCCAAGTTATTGGCCTAATGAAATAAGAACGTGCTTTTTTAGTTAGTTTATTAAAAATCATTAGCTAGTTCATTATGGAATTGATTGTTTGTTTTTCATTCCAATAAAATCAATTTATGTTTATAGCAAGGGCTATAATATCTATTCATTACTTTATATAACATTCTTTATATAAATATAAAATTCACTTTTTTATGTAAAAAAAAATTTTAAAATTATTAAAATATCTTTTATCATGTCATGTATCTGTTAACAGATTAATTATTAGTCTCATTCTAATTTGAAAATTCAAATCAAATTAGTCCTACTCTTTCCTTGAGCTTGCCCAATTAACAATTAATATGAAAGTTTTTTCATTATGCAAAAGTTGGGTTCTTAAACTTTTTGATGGATTTTATTACATTTAAATTAAATGTAGAACGACGAAAATAGACAGCCATAGAATATAGAATAGAGGTTTTTTGGATTTTTGATTTTCTCAATTTCAATCAATTTAATATTTATGATTTAATATTTTATTTTTAATATATTGGATTCTATAGATTTGAATGAGAAAGAATGAGAAATAAAGGGACCAATCAGTACAAATTTTTCTTTCTTCTAGAGATTGTATGGAATCGAAAAAAAATTTGAAAAATCACATGATCATATATCATATTCTTTTGAAATATTTCTTCTATGCGATTTTCACATATCTTTCACATATCTTTCACATATCTTAGTTTTTTTATTTTTTTTATTATTTTATTTATTAATATTTAATATTAATTAATATTTAATATTAAGGGAATATTATCTAAAGAATAACTAGATAATGAATAGTAAACAATAATTCGTTTTGAATAATAGATGTCTTTCACATACAACTATAACAATGAGTAACTTTAATTAAAATGGCAGTTCCAAAAAAACGTACTTCTATATCAAAAAAGCGTATTCGTAAAAATATTTGGAAAAAGAAAGGATATTGGGCAGCGCTAAAGGCCTTTTCGTTAGGGAAATCCCTTTCTACCGGAAATTCAAAAAGTTTTTTTATACGACAAACAAATAAATAATCAAACAATAGAATAATCGGAATTAACTTGACTCAAACAATTGGCTAATTCCATTTTTAATTTTTAATATATAAAATATATGTAATTAATGATTTCCATTACCTATTGTTTGTTTTGGACTAATCAATATGAAATGGAACTCGCCTCGCTCTTCTGATATGTAGAATAATAATTTTTCTGTTTACTGAATTCTAAAAATAATAGAATACCTTTTTTTGTTTTGAAAAAAGAATAAAGAAAGATACAAGGTTTTTCCTTTCTTTTTAGTATATTTTATCAGTTCCGGGATGGGGATTATTATTTTCCCCATCGACCCACTTGTCACAATAAGAAAAGTTTTTCTTTTTTCTATATCTTGAGAAGAGCAAATATAAGATCTTTAGTCAAAATTAAATTAATGAGTCATTGAAACTCAATTAAGTTTAAAATGAAAAGTTTTTTGTAACCTTCTGAATGATTATTTCTTTTTGTAACCTTCTAAATCATTATTTCTTTGAATTACTATATATACTCCCCATGTACCGCTGGCTTTTAACTCAATCGATAAAAGGGAATATTTTTTTTATACGAAAAATGTATCACTTTTGGATAATCCAAAATAGATCCTATTTTTTGTTCATTAATAAAATGCATTTTTTGTTTCAGATTTATG